AATCTAAGGAAAAATCATTATTTATGGCCCAAGACCATACATATTGGTAGATAGGACTGCCATTTATTTGCTGAATAGACAGATCGGCTGAAAAAAGCATAATGATACTTAGTAATAAAACACTAGGAAAAGCCCATATACGACGAATGCTTTTTGTTGCCGCTGGAACAAGGAGAAGCCCCACCCCTATTGCTATAGGAACTGGAAGGGGAACGAAAGGTATGATCCACGCATATTGATATGTATGTTCCATAATCAAATTAAACTTTTTTTATTAATTGTTTAATTGTTTCCGATTCACCAGCTCTTATATATTTCGAAAGTAGCAAAAAAAAAAGAATAAAAAAAAATATAAATAAAATAAAGATACGAAAATTGAGTTATTTTTAAAAACTTTCATTTTATTCTTTCCAGTTTAAATATTCAAATAAAGAAGTTATAGTTGGTCAAATGATAAGATTAAGTCAAAGTTATTACTTAATTAAATTAATATTTATTTTAGTTAATAATATTAATTTAATTAAGTAATAACTAAAATATTTATGAAGATACGGAATATTTTATTTTCAACCACTAGATTATTACAATAATCTATATCCATACAAATAGAACAAGTAAAAAATAAATTAAATATTAAATAAATATTAAATAAATAAATATTAAATAAAGTACTTGATTCTGATATGGATCCTATAATCCACCAATAACTCAACCTGATAAACATAAAAAAAAGAGACCTCGTTATTTTACTTAATTTATTTATTCGGAATCATTAATTGGTTGTGAACTAGTTCATTGTGGAACTGGTTGAGTTGCTTATATTTCTTCCAATAAAACAACTTATGTTTGCGGTAAACTCTATAATATATGATATGTCGATTTGTTATTCGTCACTTCAGCTTGGGCAGAACTGGAATAATAAAAAACGGGCTTTTTTTAATCACATACCGTTTAACCATTTAACCAATTAACTACCTATTTTTATAATTTATATTAGATATACTTTCTTGATCAATTACAATAAATAGAAAGAGTTTTACAGTCTAGTTTTATTAAATTAGGTAAGGGTTCTGAAGCTTTTTCGATTTATTTTTTTTTTTATTCGTATCGTATTAATATTAATTTAAATTTATTCGTATTAATATTAATAAAATCAGATCAGATAAATGAGAAATAAATTATCAAAAAAGAAGAACGGGATATAAAATATAAAATTTGAAGGGGCATGGGTTTAAAACAGAACTATCTAGTTACAACCCCTCAATTGCATAAGAGCTTAAACCGCGCAAAAGGCCGTTGCATTGTTAAAACTAACATAACACCATCCCACACGACTAAGGTAATGATTATTGAACGTTCAAATTACTATTTGAACGATATTTTAAAATTTTTCCTTAAAATATTGTATTGCATTGAATTGCCCCCTTCAACCTAGACGATTGAGGGTAGGTAGGCTATTATGATTTCTAGCAAGCCGCTATGGTGAAATCGGTAGACACGCTGCTCTTAGGAAGCAGTGCTAGAGCATCTCGGTTCGAGTCCGAGTGGCGGCATCTTATAACAAATACTTTTAAAATACTAGTAAAATAAATACTAGAATAACTCCTATAATGTATAGAATTAAATTTCGGATTTCCATTCCATTGTTGGAGGACATCCTATTTTTTTAGGATTTTTTATGATATTTTTTACTTTAGAACATATATTAACTCACATTTCTTTGTCGATTGTTTCAATTGTAATTACGATTTATTTGATGAACTTATTAGTCAACCAAATCGTAGGATTATATGATTCGTCGGAAAAAGGAATGGTAGCCGCTTTTTTATGTATAACAGGATTATTATTTCTTCGTTGGATTTATTCAGGACATTTACCCTTAAGTGATTTATATGAATCATTAATGTTCCTTTCATGGAGTTTCTCCATTATTCATATGATTCCCTATTTTAGAAACCATAAAAATAATTTAAATGCAATAACTGCACCAAGTGCCATTTTTACCCAAGGATTTGCTACTTCGGGTCTTTTAACTAAAATGCATCAATCCACAATATTAGTACCTGCTCTACAATCACAGTGGTTAATGATGCACGTAAGTATGATGGTATTGAGCTATGCAGCTCTTTTGTGTGGATCATTATTATCAGTAGCTCTTTTAGTCATTACATTTCGAAAAAATATAGATATTTTTGGTAAATATAAAAGAAATCATTTACCGATTGGACCATTTTCCTTTGGCGAAATCCAACACGTGAATGAAATAAGCAATGTTTTACAAAACAATTGTTTTATTTCGTTTAGAAATTATCACAGGTATCGATTAATTCAGCAATTGGATTGTTGGAGTTCTCGTGTTATTAGTCTCGGTTTTATATTTTTAACCATAGGTATTCTTTCGGGAGCAGTATGGGCTAATGAAGCGTGGGGATCATATTGGAATTGGGACCCAAAGGAAACTTGGGCATTTATTACTTGGACAATATTCGCAATTTATTTACATACTAGAACAAATGAAAATTTGCAAGGCTCGAATTCTGCAATTGTGGCTTCTATGGGATTTTTTATAATTTGGATATGCTATTTTGGAGTAAATCTATTAGGAATAGGGCTACATAGTTATGGTTCATTCGCATTAACATCTAATTGAAGAAAAGGCCTTACGAATACAATACACAATACGTAGGAATAGCATATATAACGAAAGTTTGTATGAGTTTTTGAGAACCATTTGAATCAAGTAGTGATGTGATTCAAATGGTTCTCAAAAACTCATACAATACAAAAGTATCGGATTACGCGATTACAATTAATTAAAAATTTTACTTAAAAGATTTTTAAGATAAACTAAATAAGTATTCTTTTTCTTTCTTTTTATATTCCTTATTGATGAAAACTATCTATAAAAGTAATTAGATATAATAGCTTCTACCTTGTCAATTGATAGTGAGAGAACGAAATCCGGATAAATACCAATACCTATTACGGGTAGAAAGATACAGATTGAAACAAAAAGTTCTCGCGGTCCAGAATCCAAAAAATGAGAATTTTTAAAATAAAATTGCTTGTATCCATAGAACATCTGCCGTAACATAGATAATGAATAAATAGGAGTTAATATCATTCCAATCGCCGTTACAAAAGTGATTAGTATTTTTGGCATTAAAAGATATTTTTGGCTCGTAATTAGCCCCAAAAATACTACCAATTCAGCAACAAAACCACTCATTCCAGGCAATGCAAGAGAAGCCATCGAGAAGCTGCTGAACATTGTAAATATTTTTGGCATTGGGATAGCTATTCCTCCCATTTCGTCGAGATAAACAAGACGTATTCTATCGTAACTCGTTCCTGCCAAGAAAAAAAGTGCAGCACCAATAAATCCATGAGAAATCATTTGTAAAATGGCCCCGTTGAGTCCTGTATCAGTTAGGGAACCAATTCCTATAATTATGAAACCCATATGAGATACGGAGGAATAGGCAATTCTCTTTTTTAAATTGCGCTGACCGGGAGATGTTGAAGCTGCATAGATTATTTGAATTGCGCCTACTATCATTAACCAGGGAGAAAATATAGAATGCGCATGGGGTAATAATTCCATATTGATCCTAACCAACCCATATGCTCCCATTTTTAATAAGATTCCTGCTAAAAGCATACATGTACTGTAATGCGCTTCTCCGTGGGTATCTGGTAACCATGTATGTAGGGGTATAATCGGCAATTTGACAGCATAAGCAATAAGAAATCCAAAATAGAATATTATTTCCAATGCCATGGGATACGATTGATTGGCTGATGTTTCAAAATTTAATGTTGGTTCATTGAAACCATATAAACCCATACCCAGAACTCCCATTAAGAGAAAAATGGAACCCCCTGCGGTGTACAAAATAAATTTTGTAGCTGAGTACAAACGTTTCTTCCCCCCCCACATGGATAGAAGTAGGTAGACAGGAATTAATTCTAACTCCCACATGATAAAAAAAAGTAAAAGATCCCGAGAAGAAAATGATCCTATTTGACCGCTGTACATTGCTAACATGAGGAAATGGAACAATCTCGAATCTCGAGTAACCGGCCAAGCCGCTAAAGTAGCTAAAGTCGTGATGAATCCCGTGAGTAAAATGGGTCCTATGGAAAGTCCGTCTATTCCCAGTCTCCAGTGAAAACCAAAAAAATTAATCAATTTATAATCCTGTTCTAATTGGATTAACGGATCGTCAAATTGGAAATGATAACAGAATGCATAGGCCGTTAGAAGCAGTTCTAATAGACATATACAAATAGTATACCATCGAATAACCTTATTTCCTCGATGAGGAAAAAAGAAAATGAAAGTACCCGCGAATATCGGCAAAACAACAATTATTGTTAACCAAGGAAAATCATTCGTGGTAAAGACAAGATACACTTTGACCAGAAAAACCCGTGCTCGAAAGAAAATAATATAATTTATCGAGTACGGGTTTTGTCGGTAAAGATAAAAAAAATGGATTCAAGTGGAATTTTATGGAACGTATCAATAAGCTAGACCCATGCTACGAGTTGTCTCATGCCATAAATAAACCCGGACACTCAAGAAATCCGTCGGACAAGCAGATTCACACCTTTTACAACCTACACAGTCTTCGGTTCTTGGGGCAGAAGCAATTTGCTTAGCTTTGCACCCGTCCCAAGGTATCATTTCTAATACATCCGTGGGGCAGGCTCGTACACATTGAGTACACCCTATACACGTATCATAAATCTTTACTGAATGTGACATTGGATTTATAAATTTTTTTAACATCATAAATTTTCGATCTAGTAGAGTAGCAAATAAATTATATATTGTAGACACCAGACGAATCAATGCTTTAGATTTACCAGAATCAATCTGCTTCCGGATCTGTTCATGAAAGAGGGCCAAGATACCTTGATTTATTACGTTTTAGCAAACAGCACCATATGCTTATGTCGCGCATACCAATTTAAATTGGAGGATGTTCTATATTTTTATTTATCTATATTTTTATTTATATGTATATGATTACTACTATTTATTCAACAAATTAGATTGATTGATACGAGTTGATTTTCTGTTACGATGAATTGATGAAATAATAGCTAATCCAATAGCTGCTTCAGCAGCTGCAATTGCTATAACAAAAATCGAGAAAACGTCTCCTTTTAATTGGCGACTATCAAATAAATCAGAAAATGTTACGAAATTTATATTAACTGCATTCAGTATAAGCTCAAGACACATAAGCGCTCGAACCATATTTCGACTTGTAATCAATCCATAGATACCAACGGATAATAAATAGGCACTCAAAACAAGTACATGCTCGAGCATCATTGACCAATTCCTCATCAATCTCGATTCGTTTCAATATGAACAACAATTCAACCTATTCAATTAACTAAAATAGAATCTAAAATTAACTAAAATATAATATAAAAAGTACGTAATAAAAGAAGGTATTGGTAATAGATAATAGATCTAACTAAGATCATTTACATTTTTAAAATTTTAGACATGAACAATAAATAGAATTTAAAGAAAAGAACAAGCCCTTATTAGATTAGTCTTAGTTAAATTAGTAGAATTTAATTAATATTACTAAGTATTTAGTATTGTATTTAGTATTGCCGAGCCATAGCAATTGCACCTATCAAGGCAACTAAAAGAATTATCGAAATAAGTTCAAATGGAAGAAAAAAATCTGTTGATAAATGAATCCCAATTTGTTGACCATTATTTATCAAGTCCTGCTCTATAATCTGGTTTGACCTTGTAGTCCAAAGAATCCCGTACCATGACGTATCTGGGATAGTAGTAATTAGTGAAACAAAAATACTTGTACAAACGAGCGAAGTGACTCCATCTCCAACAGTCCAAAGACGGAAATCATTGTAATATTCTGAACCATTCATAAACATCACAGCAAATACAATTAATACATTTATTGCTCCCACATAAATAAGGAGCTGCGCCGCAGCTACAAAATGGGAGTTCGATGGAATATGGAATAAGGATGTACAAACAAGAACCAATCCCAATGAAAAAGCAGAAAAAATGGGATTGGTAAGTAATACCACTCCTAGACCTCCCACTATAAGACCCAATCCCAAAAAAACTAAAAGAAAATCATGTATTGGTCCAGGTAAATCCATTCTATGTAAAATAAGAGATAAATTAAGTCGAAATTTTTCATGATCCTATTGACCAAACCAGGAAAAAAAAGAAGTTACCCTATTTTTTTGATACGCCCCTAAACCTAATGGGGTTTGGGTTGATATAGATACACTTATTAATTGAATGATAGATACTATTTATCTATCCGTTTCTCTATCCGAAAGTTTCGTTCGAAATTTAATTTATTGATTATTAATTTTATTATTCAATTAAAAAATTATTATATTATATATAATATATATATATTATTTATATGAATCTATTTTCAATCCAAAGCAAATCATTATTCTCACCACCCCATAGTTCGGATTTTTAGTTATTGACTAATAAAAATGAAAGAAGTTTCGCTACTTTAGATCAAAACTTAATCTTAGTAATTGGTAATTGTTCTTGAATCAAGTGGTTTACCCGTGTCTTTTTTTATTTGAGTCGAATTCATAATTGTTCGAATTGTGTAATCTCCAATTACTGACATTGGCAACCGTCCCAAAGCAATTTGATTATAATTCAACTCGTGACGATCATAAGTAGAAAGTTCATATTCTTCAGTCATTGATAAACAATTCGTTGGACAATATTCAACGCAGTTACCACAAAATATACAGATTCCGAAATCAATACTGTAATTAAGCAAGCGTTTCTTTCTAATATCAGTTTCCAATTTCCAATCAACAACGGGTAGATCTATAGGGCATACCCGAACACATACTTCACAAGCAATGCATTTATCAAATTCAAAGTGGATTCGACCGCGGAAACGCTCTGATGTGATCAATTTTTCATAAGGATATTGAATAGTTACAGGTAAACGATTCGCATGGGATAAGGTAATCATAAAACTTTGACCGATATACCTTGCAGCCCGTACTGTTTGTTGGCCATAATTCATGAACCCAGTTACCATGGGGAACATATCTTGAATATTTATGAATAATTTGATGTTTCTTTCTCTTGTTTGAGAGAAGCTATGAATCTAGAATATCCTGTGCCTTTACAGCGAAAAGAGTTGGGAAGAAGTTGTCAATAATAGATTACCTAAAGAAATAGGTAAAAGGAATTTCCACCCAAGATTTAATAGTTGGTCCATTCTCATCCTAGGTAAAGTCCATCTTGTTGTGATAGGAATGAACAGGAACAAATAAGCTTTAGCTAATGTAATAAAGATACCAATTGCCGTTCCAAAGACTCCACCCACTTCATTTATTCCGAAAAGCTGGGGAATTAATATGTACGGAATAGAGAGATTCCACCCTCCCAAGTAAAGAACTGTTACAAATAATGAAGAAACTAGTAGATTTAGATAGGAAGCAACGTAAAATAAACCAAATTTTATGCCTGAATATTCGGTTTGATAACCTGCTACTAATTCTTCTTCTGCTTCTGGTAAATCAAAAGGTAGTCTTTCGCACTCTGCTAGGGAAGAAATTAAAAAAACAGTAAACCCTATAGGTTGGCGCCACAGATTCCAACCCCAAAAACCATATTTTGACTGCGCCGCAACTATATCAACTGTACTTGAACTATTAGATAATCATAGTCGGTGATAACATAACTATTCCCATCGCTATTACAAAACCGTACATGAGACTTAAGCTTCATACGGCTCCTCAATGGCCAGAAATAAATCTAAGGACCGGTTGGATATTATCTCGATATACTTGTCTTGTAGGGTAGGTAGAGTGAAGATACATCGGAGAGTCACAAATTAGACCAATGCAATTCTGTCTGCTATAATAAAAAAAATGCTTCTGAATTGATCTCATCCTTTAAAATTTAATTTTTTGCATTGCAATTACATTAATTTATTTCATTAATATTCTATTCTTCTTTCTCACAAAAAAGGACTAAAAAAAATTAATAAAGGATTACTTCGTTCCCGATAGTAATTTGTTTAATCAGTGGGTAGGAGCATACTCTGGATCGGGATCATGAGGAAGTACTGCTTGATCATTTCTACCAACTTAAAGCCCCATTAGGATTCCTTTTATTTATGCAGAAATATCCTCTTGGATAATTTACTTACATTATCTCCATTACTAATCCTTTGTGCACCTTGGTATTCCTACCCATCCACTAATTTTTGTTCGATCCCCGGTATGGTAATACATACAATAATATAATAAATATAGTAATAAAAACTCCATACAGCCGACCTTTTGTACCCGCTTCAAACTATGATATGATGGCTAATCAACCAATCTTGGGGTAATCCGTTTCTACTGTTTATATTTACGTTCGCTTAACTCTTGTACCTAGGGAATGAGACTCAACCTTTTTACTGCCGATTTCTAAGCTGTTTTGTTTCACTCATATAACTATCTGGTTTAATTCATCGCCCCGAATGATGAATAAAAAAATGAGGATATCTATTCAATACATTCAACCTTTTTTACTAGAACGAAAATCGATCGGTAAAAAAAAAGTACATGTCCCAACGAATCGCACGTAGAGATATTGATAGCACACATGGAGTTAGTGGTATTTCATAACTAATCGATTGAGCAGCAGCTCGTAGACCACCTAAAAAGGAATATTTATTATTCGATCCATATCCTGACATAAGAAGTCCAATAGGAGCAATACTGGAAATGGCAATCCATAAAAAAACCCCTATACTGAGATCGGCTAAAACAAGGTGATAGCCAAAAGGAATTACTGAATAACTTAGTAAAATGGATATGACCGCTATAGATGGTCCGATACTGAATAAACTAATATCTCCTCTAGATGGTAGAAGATCCTCTTTCAAAAGTAGTTTGGTACCATCTGCTAGAGCTTGAAGAATTCCCAAAGGACCCGCGTATTCCGGTCCAATACGTTGTTGTACCCCTGCGGATATTTGTCTTTCTAACCACACAATAACTAGTACCCCTATTATGATTCCCAATACAGGAGTAAAAATAGGAACAAGTAACCATATGAGCCCATAAACCTCTTGTAAGGATTCCGGTCTGGAAAAAGAATTGATAGCTTGTACTTTTGTTATATCAATTATCATTTCAACGATCAACTTCTCCCATAATAATATCTATACTACCTAGTATTGTCATAATATCGGCCAATTTCATTCTTTTAACTAGCTGAGGAAGAATTTGCAAATTGATAAAACCGGGTGGACGTATTTTCCATCTCCAGGGAAAAACACTCCGATCGCCTATCAAAAAAATTCCCAACTCCCCTTTTGGGGCTTCCACTCTCACATAAAGTTCTTGTTTAGACAATTCAAAAGTGGGCGAAGGTTTTTTACTAATGAATCGATAATCAAAATCATTCCATTCGGAATCTTTTGTTCTATCAAAGCGCCGTACCTCTAAATTCTCATAGGGCCCCCCTGGAATTCCTTCCAGAGCCTGTTGAATAATTTTTATGGATTCCGTCATTTCACTGATTCGGACTAAATAACGAGCTAATGAATCTCCTTCTTTTTGCCATTGTACTTCCCAATCAAATTCGTCGTAACACTCATAATGATCGACTTTACGAAGATCCCATTGAATTCCGGAAGCTCGTAGCATTGGTCCCGATAAACCCCAATTTATTGCTTCCTCTCCACCAATAATGCCCACCCCTTCAACTCGTTCCAAAAAAATGGGATTACGCGTAATAAGCTTTTGATATTCAGTAACCCCTGTTAAAAAATAATCACAGAAATCCAAACATTTATCTATCCAGCCATAAGGGAGATCAGCAGCTACCCCCCCTATACGGAAATAATTATGCATCATCCGCATACCTGTGGCAGATTCGAATAGGTCATATATCAACTCCCTCTCTCGTAAAATATAGAAGAAAGGAGTCTGCGCGCCGATATCCGCCATAAACGGTCCGAGCCATAACAAATGAGAAGCTATACGACTCAGTTCTAGCATAATTACTCTAATATAGCTCGCTCTTTTCGGTACTTGAATATTTCCCAACTGTTCTGGTCCATTTACCGTTATTGCCTCTGTAAACATAGTAGCTAAATAATCCCAGCGTGTTACATAAGGAAGATATTGTATAATTGTTCGATTTTCCGCAATTTTTTCCATTCCTCTGTGTAAATAACCCAATATGGGTTCACAGTCAATAACATCTTCCCCATCTAGAGTAACGATGAGTCGAAGAACACCATGCATTGATGGGTGGTGAGGACCCATATTGACTATCATGAGGTCTTTTCTTGTAGTTGGTACAATCATATATTTTTTCCCCGATTCATTACATTATTCCACGAATTGCTCAAAACGAAATGAAGTTCATCAAAATTTTAAAATATAATAATATAAATATAATATATAAATAAAATAATTAAAAACTCATGTTCAAATTAACTTAACGAGTTTTTAGCTCCCGAATATCCAATTTACTAATTAACTCTTTATAGCGTACTCTATTTTTCTTTGACAAATAAGCCAGCAGCCGTTGACGTTTTCCCAGAATTTTCCGTAGACCTCTCTGAGATAAATAGTCTTTTCTGTGCAATTCCAAATGGGAAGTAAGTCTACGTATCTTATTGGTGAAACTAAATACTTGAAATTCAACAGACCCCTTATTTTCTTCTTTTTCTTCTTGCGAAATAACTGAAATGAATAAATTTTTTACCATAAAAAGAATTCTTCTTCCCTTTTTCTTTATTTTTTTACAGATATGGATTTTACTGATCAGTAATAATAATGCCAGTCATTTTAATTTGTTATACACAATAATCTGGATTTATTCATATAATTCTTTTTTTTTCAATGCAATTAATCAATCAAATTTTCAATTTTGTGGGGATACGGATACAAAAGGGCGGTCCATTTCTAACCCACAAAAAAGAAGGGTTGGGGCCTAAGAAGATTATAACGATTCATTACTAGATATAATTGCTAAGCTAAGATAAGGTCATTGAATTAGTATCATGTACCAGAATGTAATATAACACAAGGCAAGGCGTGTGTTTATTTGTTTGTCTTCATATACCATACCGAATATGCCACTTGATCCATGGAAATGTACCATCAACCAATTATCAATCGTGGATACATATGTATCCTTGACATACTGAAACGACTACCATTATTGGTATCAAACCAATAACGATTCATACAAGCTAAATCTTCTAATCGATAATTGGGCCAAAGAAAACTTTTTAACTTACTAAATTTATTTGTATCTACATCAAGATGCTTATCCTCATAAAAAAATTGACCACAGTTCCTTGCATTTTTCCCATTGCAAAATACCCGGTTTTTATCCAAAACATTGAAATTTTTCGAATTTAAACAAATTTTTATTCTCAATTCTCTACGACGTCTAGGAGATAAAATATTTTCAGGAACAATAAAATCATAATGATTTTCGTCTCTATTACCAAACAACTTTTCATGTCGTGCAATGGATTCATTAAGACCACGCGTATCAACATTTATTTTTTCTTGGCATCTTCGATTAGTTTGGTACTTACTCTTATGGGCCCGTGAAACAGCTATGGTTTGGTGCATGATAAATTGTCCATCCCATTTTATGGATAACCGGGCTGGTTCAATAATCAACAGTCCCCTTTTTATCAATTTTGCAAGAGTTATAGCCTTCGGAATCAGCATTACATCCAGACTCATTTCGTCTCTTTGAATAGAGGATATAGCCATTTCCTTTGGATTTCTCAATCTAAGGAGTAGACAATATACCTTGACATTATTGATTATTTTTTGGTTAAAAGCATTATTCCATTTCAATTGAAAAAGAAAATATCTTTTCAGGAAGAAATCCAATTCCGCTGCTATGTTGCTCTTAGATTTATTTTTATTTCTGCGTTTTTGAATGTCTGATCCACCATAATCTTCTTTAACATCTTTTTGTTTTTTTGATGGATCAGATGCAAGATTCTTTTGGTTTTGTGCATATGATCTAAGATCTCCTTGCACTGGATGTTGTTTTTCTTCTTGATTTCTATTCTCTAATTCAAGAGATTTTTTTTTCTTTTTGTTGATTTTTTTATTTTCACTAATATTTTTATTTATATTTATAAAAAGAAATTTTTTTTTTAATTTTAAAAGAAGTAAATTGATTGGTATGACCCACGGTTGAATCTTATATGCATCATAAAGTAACGCAAATTCTGGGAAAAACCAAAGTTCCAGATTAGATATCGGCCAATTTAGTATTTCTTCATTCATTCCCATCCAGTCAAAAGATGCTTTTGTTCGATTGGCTGGGTTGATTTGTTTATGAATCGCGAGGTTAAAAAGATCCTTCTTATCAATTTTATTTTTATCAATTATTTGATAATAATTAATCCGAGTCTTAGTATTTTTATTAATGTTGGCGCTGGCCCCGATGTCTATATTTGTCCATTCCTCAATATCGATCTTTTTTCTAAGACAAAAATTAAGAGTTCTCCAATCAAAATATTTTCTATCCGGATTTTTATCCCTATCAATAATATAACCTTCTCGTAGATAATTACTAAGATCTATATCTCCTGAAAAATAAAAAAATTCAGGATTATATGTATTGTAATAATTATAGGGAATACCTTGGGCCTCTTTTACTTGTAATGGCGACCCACAAATATATGAACCCTTCTTATCTTCATAATTAATATATTTATTTGATAAAAGAGCATATTTGTAGTTTTTTAATTTATCTTTTTGACTCGGTAATGAATTTTCTGTATAATAGGTTTGTTTCTCGTAATGAATTAATTGGTCTTTTGAATCAAAATTTGTTGAGTTTCTATTTTGAACCATAAAAATTTGATTGATTCCATTTCTCCATTTTTGCGGTACTAATCTAGACCACCTAGTCTGAGATAAATCGTATTGATAGTTATCATTACCCATTAACCAGCTTTTCCATTCATTCATTCCAAAACCGCGAAGTTTCTTATGCTTTGATTCGGAATAAAATATTCCCTGTGTTCCAAAAAAATATTTTATTCTATCCTTAATAAAAGGAATTTTTTCGTGATATTGAAATACGGATTTCAAGCGATGCTTGTTAATAACTTGGTTTTGCGATAATTTATAAAATACATATGCCTGTGACAAGGAAGAGAGGTCACAAAAAATCTGCGAATTGTTATTACTAATATTAGAATTAGAAATCGACTTTTTTATAGTCGAAAAAAAATTAATTTTATTTGTTTCATCATTGTAACTGTATTTATCAGTAATTTTTTTTTTTGATTTAATGAAAACTTTTACATTGATTCTAAGAATGTTAATGATACGTAAAAAGATATCCATGTATAGCCTTTCAATAAAAAATTTCATAAAATAGTGACATTTACGTATTAGCCGGGCACTTCTTCTTTTTAATATCTGCCAAATATTTTTCGGCGATTCTAATCGTTTATCATCACAACTTGTTTCACTAGGACTAATGTTTACATCCGTAGTTATAAATATGTTTTTCTTGTCTTTTGTGATTTTTTCGATTTGGTTTCTGATTGTACTTGTCCTATCAGCCAGATCCTTCATTTTTTTTTCTGTCAGTGAATAATTTGTCAAATCCATGGATCTAATTCGAATGGACGATTCATGAATCATCTGATTACTTATTAGAAAATTGTTTTTATTTATATTTCTATTCGATTCATATACTTCTCTCAATCCAAATAATGGAATTGGACTTACTTTTGCAAGCTCTTTCATTATTATTTTTATAAATTGAACTATTTTTATAACCCATCTTGTTCTTTCTTTTGATACCTTTAGAAACCTTTTTGTTCTTTCTTGTTTCATTTTTAGAGCTAGAAAACTTTTTTTTTTTACTTTTTTAAGTTTTTTTTCAAGCTGTTTCCAAATAGGTTCAAAAAAGGAAGGTAGTTTTCGGGGAGAACCAAAAGGCAGTTCGGTTTCCATTCCCCAAACTGTTAAAAAACAAAAATTATATTTTTTCCCTTTCTTTTTCGTTGAATCTCTATGATGGGATTGTAGCTTAGATCTGTGCCACGGTTTCAGACAGAAAGGAAATAGGATCTTTATCTGAATACCGTCGGTTAACCAATTTTTCGGAAATTCTGTTTCTGATAATTGAACACCATTATAGGTGCATTTAACATGCATTTCTTTATTCCACTCTTCCAAATCCTCGTACCACTCGGGTGATTGAAATAATAGCACACGTCCAATATTTTTGGCTATTATCAACGAGGGCAATACTATATATTTTCGAAGAATTGATTGAGTTACTAACACGGAACCTCTTATTGTTTGAGCAAATAGAATAGTATCCCAAGTTTCTGCTATTGTTATACGTTCATTTTCCTTTTTTTTTTTATCCTTTTCTTTTTCTTTCGCCTCTTCCTCTTCAGAATCCGAAATTTTTAATTCCGCGCCCCTCCCCATCCAATTCCTAAAAATTAAATTAAAAATTTTTGAGATCTCAAAAGAAAAAAAAAAAGTTTTGTCTATTCTGTCCAAAAAAAGCGGGGAGTGCACAGTTGTTTGAAACAGTTTCCAAGTAACTGTTTTACGTCTTTGAGCACGCATGGAGCCTTTTATTATATCTCGACGAAAATCCGATTGTTGCGAATAACGTATCAAAGCCACCTCGTCTCCTTGATCACGATTACTAGTAGTATTGGGGTTTTTATTCGTTTCGTTATCAGTAAAAATTACTACACGTTTGGCTTTTCGTGAACGAATACCACGATCCTCGGTTGATTCTTCTTCTTCGTTTTCCTCTTCTTCCAAATAGTCAATCAATTTGTATGACCATCGCGGGACCTTTTTATTTATTTCATTTATTTTGATTCCAATAGATTTTTTTCTAATCGTTTGATCATTGGAATATGCTGTAATTGCATCGAATAAATATTTCGATTGATTCAAAAAATCAATCCT